GTTTCTTTCACTAATTTGTTTTTTTTTCTATTCCTAACTACGTTCTTTTTCTCGTAAAACTGAGGGGTAAAAAAAAACAAGAAAAAATCAAATCGCACCATCTCTGTAATAGGTAAATGCCTTTTTTTCTCCTGAAGTTGTCGGAATTATTCGTAATAAAATATTGGCTATAATTGAAGAGGTCTTATCAATAAAATTTCCATTTATTCGAGATCTAGGCATAATTAGCAATTCATTCTATAATTCTTCTCATCCCCCTTCGGGGAAAACGATCCCACAAAAAAGGGAATTGTACAGTACAAAATAACATAAAAACAGACTAATTGGAAAAAAATGTGGTGTCCCCCTTTTGGACAAAGATGAAATGAAATAGTTGAATCAGATTAGATTTCATTCCAATTTCGTAGTATACCAATGACTATTACTATTTCATCTAAGTTGAATAACCAAATTTCCTATGGATTTTGATAACTCGAGAAGTTTTGATTTGGTTATGATCCAAAAAGGAAAAGAATGGAATAATCATTCCATGATAAAATCAAATTCAATCAAATAAAGTAACCATCCTTTTTGTTTGCATAACATGTATGTGCCACACCATACAATTGAAATAGAAAGATTCGTCGGACAATTCAGGAATTCCATGGGTTAGCTGATGAAAGAAGTTGTTGTTGATAAATATGAAATTGGAAAAGCAATTTCTTCTTATGGAACCATCGGGCGGTCATACATGTACTACAATTAAGATGAAGGACTCGCTATTCATTCGGGTTTTGGTCAAGAATAACATTCTGTAGGAGAGATGGCCGAGCGGTTCAAGGCGTAGCATTGGAACTGCTATGTAGACTTTTGTTTACCGAGGGTTCGAATCCCTCTCTCTCCGTTTCTTTTCATTCATCAACGTTACCGACTACAATGTATATCATTATTCTAATGATAAGACCCTTATTTAATAGACATTCTCTATCCCTAATTAATCCCTGTGATAGGTAAAATACAAATAGAGATATCGTATTGATATTGAAAAGAAGAAAAAAAGAAAAAGAATCCTATTGCCGATCCTTTTTTAATACATGAATGAGACAGGGCACGAGGTGCTCTATTTACTTCAGCGAAAGGAGTCAAAATTGGTATGAACCTTGCTTTTTTATTTTCATTAGAATCAAGTCTGACGGGAATAATATTCTACGACCAACAACTCATTTATTTTAAGACCAATCCATTTACTATCTATTATTTGATTGACAAATCCTTTATATTGTAAGGAGTCAATAGTCAAATGGTTTGGTAATTCCCCGTGGGGGGATGAAACAAGATAATTTTGAATCAGAGCTTTCGATCTTTCTTTATCCTTCGTAGTAATAATATCTCGGGGTTTGCAACGATAACTTGGTATATCCACTATACGACCATTAACTAAAATGTGTCTATGGTTAACTAATTGTCTGGCTCCAGGAATGGTCGAAGCCATACCTAATCGAAAAAGGATGTTATCCAAACGCATTTCAAGTAGTTGTAGTAAAACCTGGCCTGTTGACCCTTTGGCTTTTCCAGCAATATGCACATATTTAAGTAATTGTCGCTCTGTCAGACCATAATGAAAACGCAATTTCTGTTTCTCTTCTAAACGAATACGATATTGTGATCTTTTTCCAGAGCGCAATTGGGTTTGAAGATCACTTCTGGATCTGGGTCTTTTACTAGTTAGTCCCGGTAAAGCCCCCAGCCGGCGTATTTTTTTGAAACGAGGTCCTCGGTAACGAGACATATAAAGGCTCCTTTTTGATTCACTTTTATTTGAAAAAAAAAAATATAAATTCAGACTGAACTAAAGAATCAGCAAAGCAAAACTCAATTTACTAAAGTTCTACAAAACAGAATAAAAGAAATTTTATCAAAATTCGGATTTTTTGTATATATAGGAAATTAAAGCGAAGGTTACATTTTCCAATTTCTTCTGTAGAGATCTAATTGTTCTAGTCAACTTTTTTATTCATAGCTATAGCTGCAAGTTACCATGACATAATAGATCGGTGACCCAACATTTAGAGAAAGCGAGAGTAGAGATTTTCAATCATGGAAAGAAAAAAATTGATTAAAGAAAAAGAGCCGGCTATCGGAATCGAACCGATGACCATCGCATTACAAATGCGATGCTCTAACCTCTGAGCTAAGCGGGCGGATATAAGAGCAATAGTGTATAGGAATACAGGAAACTATCGGATCTTGGCTATTACCTAGTGATTCTTCTTCTTTTTTTAATTTATTGATTATTTAAATTTCTTATATTTATTTATTAGTTATATATTTTTATTTTAGATTCTATTTAGAAAATAGAAAAGAAAACTATTTAGTATTTAGATATAGATAAATTAGATATCTAAATAGAAATGAAATTTCATATTCATATATATGTATGTGAATATGAAATATCAATATATCAATGAAATTAGGATTTGAAATGAAAAAAAAAAGAATAAATATCGACCGTTCCACTATT